CTGTGTGAATCAAGATTGAGGAAAGGAAGTTTTCAAATCACTGACCCAGGCCCATTGTGGAATCTTACTCAGCAGAATATGGAGGTCCTTATGGCAGAACGGACCGATCTGGTTTTTCACAATAAGGTGATAGATGGAACTGCTATGAAACAACTTATTAGCAGATTAATAGATCATTTCGGAATGGCATATACATCACATATCCTGGATCAAGTGAAGACTTTGGGTTTCCAGCGAGCCACCGCTACATCTATTTCATTAGGAATTGATGATCTTTTAACAATACCATCTAAGGGATGGTTAGTTCGAGACGCTGAACAACAAAGTTTTCTTTTAGAGGAAAACCATCATTATGGGAATGTACACGTGGTAGAAAAATTACGTCAATCCATTGAGATATGGTATGCTACAAGTGAATATTTGAGACAAGAAATGAATCCTAATTTTCGGATGACTGATCCCTCTAATCCAGTCTATCTAATGTCCTTTTCGGGGGCTAGAGGAAATGCGTCTCAAGTACACCAATTAGTAGGTATGAGAGGATTAATGTCGGATCCTCAAGGGCAAATGATTGATTTACCCATTCAAAGCAATTTACGCGAAGGGCTTTCTTTGACAGAATATATAATTTCTTGCTACGGAGCCCGCAAAGGAGTTGTAGATACTGCTGTACGAACATCAGATGCTGGATACCTCACGCGTAGGCTTGTTGAAGTAGTTCAACACATTCTTATACGTAGAACGGATTGTGGTACTTTCCGAGGTATTTCCGTGAGTCCTCAAAATGGTATGACGGAAAAGACTTTTGTCCAAACACTAATTGGTCGTGTATTAACAGACGATATATATATCGGTCTACGATGCATTGCCACTCGAAATAAAGATATTGGAATTGGGCTTGTCAATCGATTCATAACCTTTCGAGTACACCCAATATATATTCGAACCCCTTTTACTTGTAGGAGTACATCTTGGATCTGTCAATTATGTTATGGCCGGAGCCCGACTCATGGTGACCTGGTCGAGTTGGGAGAAGCCGTAGGCATTATTGCGGGTCAATCAATCGGGGAACCGGGGACTCAACTAACATTAAGAACTTTTCATACCGGTGGAGTATTCACAGGTGGTACTGCCGAACATGTACGAGCTCCCTCTAATGGAAAAATAAAATTTGATAAGGATTTGGTTCATCCCATACGTACCCGTCATGGGCATCCTGCTTTTATATGTTTTATAGACTTGTATGTAACTATTGAGAGTCGAGATATTCTACATAATGTGAATATTCCAACAAAGAGTTTGATTTTAGTTCAAAATAATCAATATGTAGAATCAGAACAAGTGATTGCCGAGATTCGTGCCGGAACGTCCACTTTTCATTTGAAAGAGAGGGTTCAAAAACATATTTATTCTGAGTCGGAAGGAGAAATGCACTGGAGTACTGATGGCTATCATGCGCCCGAATATCCATATAGTAATGTTCATCTATTACCAAAAACAAATCATTTATGGATATTAGCAGGAGGTATATGCAGATCCAATATAGTGTCTTTTTCACTCCACAAGGATCAAGATCAAATGAATGCTAATTCTTTTTCTGTCGAAGAAAGATATATCTTTGATCTCTCACTGACTAATGATAAAGTAAGACATAAATTGTTGGATACTTTTGGTAAAAAAGATAGGGAAATTCTTAACTATTCAAAACCTTCTAGAAGAATATCTAACGGTCATTGGAATCTCATAGATCCTTCTACTTCTATTCGTCAAGAGAATTCCGATGATTACTTGGCGAAAAAGCGAAGAAATAGATTCGTGATTCCCTTACAATATGATCAAGAACGAGAAAAGAAACTAATACCCTGTTTTGGTATTTCGATAAAAATACCTATAAAAGGTATTTTACGTAGAAATAGTATTCTTGCTTATTTTGATGATCCGCGATACAGAAGAAGCAGTTCGGGAATTACTAAATATGGGATTGTCGAAGTAGATTCAATGGTAAAAAAAGAAGATTTGATTGAGTATCGAGGAACAAAAGAATTTAGTCCGAAATACCAAAAGGAAATGAAAGTAGATCAATTTTTTTTTATTCCCGAAGAAGTGCATATCTTACCCGGATCTTCGTCCATAATGGTTCGGAACAATAGTATCGTTGGAGTAGATACACGACTTGCTTTAAATATAAATATAAGAAGTCGAGTAGGTGGATTAGTCCGAGTGGAGAGAAAAAAAAAAAGTATGGAACTGAAAATTTTTTCTGGAAATATTCATTTTCCTGGAGAGATAGATAAAATATCTAAGCACAGCGGCATTTTGATACCACCAGGAATGGAAAAAAAAAATTCTAAAGGATCAAAAAAATTGAAAAATTGGATCTATGTCCAACGGATCACACCTACAAAAAAAAAATATTTTGTTTTGGTTCGGCCCGTAGTCACATATGAAATAGCTGATGGGATTAATTTAGCAACACTTTTCTCTCAGGATCTCTTGCAGGAAAAGGATAATGTCCAACTTCGAATTGTCAATTATATACTTTATGGAAATGGCAAGTCAATTCAAGGAATTTCTCACACAAGTATTCAATTAGTTCGGGCTTGTTTAGTATTGAATTGGGACCAAGAAAAAAGGGGTTCTATAGAAGAAGAAGAGATTCATGCTTCTTTTGTTAAAATAAGGGCAAATGATCTGCTTCGTGATTTTATCCGAATTGAGTTAGTAAAGCCCACTATTTTGTATACCATAAAAAGGTATGATATGGCAGGTTCAGGATTGATTTCCAATAAGAGATTAGATCGTACCCATATAAATCCTTTTGATTCCAAGGCGAAGATTCAATCAATTCCCCAACATCAGGGAATTCTTGGTACGTTGTTGAATCGAAATAAAGAATGCCAATCTTTCCTAATTTTGTCATCATCTAATTGTTCTCGAATTGGTCCTTCGAGATATAATAATGCGACAAAAGAATCGGATCCTATGACTCCAATTAGGGATTTGTTGGGTCCCTTAGGTACTATTGTGCCTAAAATAGTGAATTTTTGTTCATCTTCCTATTTAAGAACTTCTAATCAAGTCTTTTTAAAGAAATATTTGTTACTTGAAAATTTTCAACAGACTTTCCAAGTGCTTCAAGTACTTCCATTTCAATACTTTTTCCTAGATGAAAATAAGAGAATTTCGAATTCCGATCCCTGCAGTAACATCATTTGGAATTCATTCCATTTGAATTGGTGTTTTCTCCCTTACAATTCTTGTGAAGAGGCATGGACAATAATTAGCCTTGGACAATTCCTTTGTGAAAATGTATGTCTATTGAAATATGGATCACGCATAAAAAAATCTGGTCAAATTTTCATTGTTCATGTTGACTCTTTAGTTAGAAGATCAGCTAAGCCCTATTTGGTCACTCCAGGAGCAACTGTTCATGGCTATTATGGGGAAACCTTTTATGAAGGAGATAGATTAATTACATTTCTATATGAAAAATCGAGATCCGGTGACATAACGCAAGGTCTTCCAAAAGTGGAACAAATCTTAGAAGTTCGTTCAATTGATTCAATATCGATGAACCTTGAAAGGAGAGTTGAAGGTTGGGACGAACGTATCCGAAGGATTCTTGGGATCCCATGGGGATTCTTGATTGGAGCTGAACTAACCATAGCTCAAAGTCGTATCTCTTTGGTTAATAAGATCCAAAAAGTTTATCGATCCCAGGGGGTACAGATTCATAATAAACATATAGAGATTATTGTACGTCAAGTAACATCAAAAGTGTTGGTTTCAGAAGATGGAATGTCTAATGTTTTTTCACCTGGGGAATTAATAGGATTGTTGCGAGCAGAGCGAGCAGGGCGTATTTTGGACGAAGCAATCTGTTATCGGGCAATCTTATTGGGAATAACGAAGTCATCTCTTAATACTCAAAGTTTCATATCCGAAGCGAGTTTTCAAGAAACTGCTCGAGTTTTAGCAAAAGCTGCTCTACGAGGTCGTATTGATTGGTTGAAAGGCCTGAAAGAGAACGTTGTTCTGGGGGGGATTATACCGGTTGGTACCGGGTTCAAAAAATTAGTACATCATTCAAAGAAAGATAAAAACATTCATTTTCAAATGAAAAGAAGAAGGAAGAATCTATTCGAGTTAGAAATGAGAGATATTCTTTTACACCATAGAGAATTCTTTTGTTCTTGCACCCCAAACAATTTCCATGAGACATCAGACCAATCATTTACGTATACGTAATGTAATTTAGTAATTCCTAACAAAAAGTTCGTTTTTTTATTTTAACTCTCTGGTCCGATTATGGATTTGGTAATTAATGAAATAAAAAATAAAGAATGAAATGAAATTGATGGTTTGGGTCGTAAACCAATGGCCAATCCTGGTAGAAGGTTCCGTCGGAACAATTCTTTATTTCACAGGGTACTGAATCTCTTTGAAAAAAAAAACAAAGAGAAAGTGTGGGAAAATGGAAAGACGATATTGGAACATCAATTTGGAAGAAATGATGGAAGCAGGAGTTCATTTTGGTCATGGTACTAAGAAATGGAATCCTCAAATGGCTCCTTACATCTCTGCAAAGCGTAAAGGTATTCATATTACAAATCTTACTCTAACTGCTCATTTTTTATCAGAAGCCTGCGATTTAGTTTTTGATGCAGCAAGTAGGGGGAAAAAATTCTTAATCGTTGGCACCAAAAAGAAAGCAGCGGATTTAGTGGCATCAGCAGCAATAAGGGCTCGATGTCATTATGTTAATAAAAAATGGCTTGGGGGTATGTTAACGAATTGGTCTACTACAGAAACAAGACTTCAGAAGTTTAGGGACTTAAGAGCAGAACAAAAGATGGGGAAACTCAATCGTCTCTCTAAAGGAGATGCAGCAATGTTGAAGAGAAAATTATCTACCTTGCAAACATATCTGGGTGGGATCAAATATATGGCGGGATTGCCCGATATTGTAATTATCGTTGATCAGCAAGAAGAATATATGGTTCTTCGAGAATGTGTCATTTTGGGTATTCCGACTATTTGTTTAATCGATACAAATTGTGATCCAAATCTTGCAGATATTTCTATTCCGGCCAACGATGATGCTATAGCTTCGATTCGATTGATTCTTACCAAATTAGTATCTGCAATTTGTGAGGGCCGTTCTAGTTATATAAAAAATGTTTGATTATCTTATAATGAAGAATCTTTTTAGTTCGTTTTTGGTGAACAATCTTTGATTGTTACTGTTACTATTTTGGTTTGCATTTTTTGGAGTTTGAACTATGTTTTAAATATTGAAGAAAAATATAAAATGATTGGTATTTTTTTATGTGATTTCTTGGTATCCTAAATATACGATTCATAACTGAAATTCTTGAATGAACGTATATTAATTGAGAAAGAGATGGTTGAATCAAAATAATTCTTTTTTTTTTAATTTTGATTTCTGTTAGAGGACAATATGAATGTTATACCAAGTTCCGTTAAAACACTCAAAGGGTTATACGATATATCAGGCGTAGAAGTAGGCCAACATTTTTATTGGCAAATAGGAGGTTTACAAATTCATGCCCAAGTACTTATTACTTCTTGGGTTGTAATTGCTATCTTATTAGGTTCAGTCATCATAGCTATTCGGAATCCACAAGAAATTCCGACCGACGGTCAGAATTTCTTCGAATATGTTCTTGAATTTATTCGAGATTTGAGCAAAACTCAGATTGGAGAGGAGTATGGGCCTTGGGTTCCATTTATTGGAACAATGTTCTTATTTATTTTTGTTTCTAATTGGTCAGGTGCTCTTTTACCTTGGAAAATCCTAAAGTTACCTCATGGGGAGTTAGCTGCGCCCACGAATGATATAAACACTACTGTTGCTTTAGCTTTACCCACGTCAGTGGCATATTTCTATGCGGGTCTTAGCAAAAAAGGATTGGGATATTTCAGGAAATACATTCAACCAACTCCAATACTTTTACCAATTAATATCCTAGAAGATTTCACAAAACCTTTATCTCTTAGTTTTCGACTTTTTGGGAATATATTGGCTGATGAATTAGTAGTTGTTGTTCTTGTTTCTTTAGTGCCTTCAGTAGTTCCTATACCTGTCATGTTTCTTGGATTATTTACAAGTGGTATTCAAGCTCTTATTTTTGCAACTTTGGCTGCGGCTTATATAGGTGAATCCATGGAGGGTCATCATTGACTAACTTTCTCATTTTTAAATAGTCTTTTTTTAAGCTTATCCCAATTCAAGCAATGCAGGGTTCAATATAATTCACAGGGTTGTAGAATAAAATGCAAATAGCTGCATCTATTTATGTCTATATGAAGCAAGATATATTCTATTGCAGAATTTGGAAGAGAAAGAGGCCTTACTACATATATGATATATTGATATATCTAATGCCTATGAGCATCAATCCTTGTGTATGTTTCGAAGAATTGTTCCAAAATAAAATTTAAAAGAAGAAAAAGGTTCTATGTTATTTACTAGTTAGATAGGAATTATCTCGATCTTTTTTTCTAGTCCGCTCCATTTAGATGGATTTCAATATTAGTCCTTTTTCTCTTTTTTCTGTGATTGTGAATTGAATAAAAGAATAGAGTAGTATAGAGTAGTAAAGTAAATAGTCAAAGTAGAAGTAGAAAAAGATAAGTACTAATTTATTAGTTGGTTGTATCATTAACCATTTCTTTTTTTTGTGCGAGGAACTTACTATGAATCCACTTATTTCTGCTGCTTCCGTTATTGCTGCTGGATTGGCTGTAGGGCTTGCTTCTATTGGACCTGGGGTTGGTCAAGGTACTGCTGCGGGCCAGGCTGTAGAAGGTATTGCGAGACAACCAGAAGCAGAGGGTAAAATACGAGGTACTTTATTGCTTAGTCTGGCTTTTATGGAAGCTTTAACAATTTATGGACTGGTCGTGGCATTAGCTCTTTTATTTGCAAATCCTTTCGTTTAATGTTTCATTTCATCGTAGAATAAAAATGTAAAAAAAAGACACCTATAATTTTTTCTTTTATTGACTGGGATTTGCCTTTTGTTTCTTCGAATTATATGAACACTTTACTCCTACAATTTCTTTGTCAAAAAAAAGACTCTGGGAAGAACTGATTTGAGGATAAGGAATTAGCAGATCCACTCGCTTTCTTCCCTTTCGTTCTTAGTTTAGTAAAATGAAAAATTTTTCATTTTATCTTTTCCTTTGTATTGGTATTGTATTTTTATATTAGGAAGCGTTTCAACAAAGGAGATTTTTAACGATTGACACGAGACCTAAGAACTAACTTCAATTTAATCAATTTTTTAAGTATTAAGTATTTTATTGGAAAAGTCATTAATTCAAAAAAAAAGAAGAATAATAACATAACTATAATGAATCCCATAAAAAAACAAATTGATTAAAAAAAAAAAGGGGGGGGCGAGCGGAGTGATACAAAAAGAACTCTGTTCTTTGTTAGTCCTATCTATAATAGGGGAGCATATGAAAAATATA